GTTATTCTATATATTTTGATATTGAAAATCATATTTTTGAGATTGACAATGATCATCCTTTTTGTAGTGAACTAGAAAGTTCTTTTGATCGGAATTCTAGTTATCTGAATAATGGATCTAAGAGTAAGAATCCCCACCACGATCGTTACATGGATGATACTCAATATACTTGGAATAATCACATTAAAAGTTGCATTGACAGTTATCTTCAGTATCAAATCTGTATTGATAGTTACATTGTAAGTGGTAGTGACAATTACAATAACAATTACTTTTATGGTTCCATTTGTGGTGAAAGTGGAAATAGTAGTAAAAGCGAGGATGCCGGTATAAGAACCAGAACGAGTGATAAAACTATACCAGAAAGTTCTACTGATCTGGATGTAACTCAAAAATACAGGCATTTGTGGGTTCAATGCGAAAATTGTTATGGATTAAATTATAAGAAATTTTTTAAATCAAAAATGAATCTTTGTGAACAATGTGGATATCATTTGAAAATGAGTAGTTCAGATAGAATCGAACTTTCGATCGATCCGGGTACTTGGGAGCCTATGGATGAAGACATGGTCTCTCTGGATCCCATTGAATTTCATTCGGAGGAGGAGCCTTATCAAAATCGTATCGATTCTTATCAAAGAAAGACAGGATTAACCGAGGCTGTTCAAACAGGCATAGGGCAACTAAACGGTATTACCGTAGCAATTGGGGTTATGGATTTTCAGTTTATGGGGGGTAGTATGGGATCCGTAGTCGGGGAGAAAATTACCCGTTTGATTGAATACGCTACTAAAGAATTTCTACCTCTTATTATAGTGTGTGCTTCCGGAGGGGCACGCATGCAAGAAGGAAGTTTGAGCTTGATGCAAATGGCTAAAATATCTTCTGCTTTATATGATTATCAATCAAATAAAAAGTTATTCTATGTACCAATCCTTACATCTCCTACTACCGGTGGGGTGACAGCTAGTTTTGGTATGTTGGGGGATATCATTATTGCCGAACCCAATGCCTACATTGCCTTTGCGGGTAAAAGAGTAATTGAACAAACATTGAATAAAACAGTACCCGAAGGTTCACAAGCGGCTGAGTATTTATTCCAGAAGGGCTTATTCGATCTAATCGTACCACGTAATCCTTTAAAAAGCGTTCTGAGTGAGTTATTTCAACTCCACACTTTCTTTCCTTTGAATAAAAATTAGAACATTAAGTTCAATTATTTTGAGCAAACAAGTAATTAGTTTATCAGAATCCAAGTCAAAATTAGACGAATGGGGTTTTCTTTGTTGACATAAGATCTAATTGTATAAAGAATCAAAAGTCACAGAAAATCCGCCCCTTTTTCTATATTCCTGATTATTGATCAAGAAGCCTCTATCAACAAGATAAAAGATGAAATTCTTATTTTCGTGAAATTAGGCAAATAAAAAAAATCTCCTCTTCTCGTCATATATAATTAAAATCTAGAAAATATAGAATTTTTTATCTTTCTATATCTTACGATAATCCTATTTTGGCTAAGAATCCCTGCTGGATGGGATTCTAACAAACCCTTCTATAATAATATAATTAATTTTTAAGAAACTTTTTGCTTAGTAAATGAAATTCGAAGACAAGAGCAAAAAATGAAGAAAAGAATAATAATAATATCTCATCCATATCCTTTCAAATCTTTCATGTAGAAAGATGAAAAACTACATTATATACTCACTTAGATAGATACTTAGATCTATACTTAATAGATATTAAGTAATAATAATTCCAATTTAGAATTATCAAATTATAATAAGATATCTTTATATATAATAAGATATCTTTATATTATAAATAATAAATATAAAATCTAAATAATAATAACAGGTACAAATAGTAAATCGAGGTACCCATTCTATGACAACTCTTAACTTTCCCTCTGTTTTGGTGCCTTTAGTAGGCCTAGTATTTCCGGCAATCGCAATGGCTTCTTTATTTCTTCATGTTCAAAAAAACAAGATTGTTTAGAGCCGATGGGACAAAATCTCATCTATTTTTTTTTTTCAAAACTGACGCTTGTATCATAACACAGATATCCATTTAGCAAAATATGGTATAAGCGGCTTCCGCCGAAAAACTCTTATGTCTGCAGAAAATGGTATAGGGGTAAATGGATTCTAGCTATTTTCAAATAGACCCGAATCGACGGATGGCTGAACTGTAAAGTTGGTCTATCTATATGTATGTGGCTATCTTTAGTGAGATCATACGAAGGTATGTTATTAGTTTAGATCTAACCAATTTAATGAATTACTCCTAAAGGTTCACATCAAACTAGCGCTAGTTGATGCGAGTTACTTCGGAAACAAAAGGACTAAAGTCAAATTCATTTGGGGTATTCTCTCAATTCCAAAAAAAGCAACCGGATCAAGTATGAGTTGTCGATCAGAACATATATGGATAGAACCTATAACGGGGGCTCGAAAAACAAGTAATTTCTGCTGGGCTGTTATCCTTTTTTTAGGTT